TTAGTCAACATTTATATGTTTCGATGCAACAACAAGATTTTATTTTTAACAAATAGTTTTGTTGGTTGGTTAATTGGTCACATTTTATTCATGAAATGTGTTGGATTGGTATTATTCTGGATACGGCAAAATCCTTCTATTCGATCTAATAAGTATTTTGTGTCAGAATTGAGAAATTCTATGGCTCGAATCTTTAGTATTCTCTTTTTTATCACCTGTGTCTACTATTTAGGCAGAATGCCGTCGCCTATTGTCACTAAGAAACTGAAAGAGAAAGAAACCTCAGAAACGGAAGAAGGGGGAGAAAGAAAAGAAGAAAGCGATGTAGAAACAACTTCCGAAACGAAGGAGACTAAACAGGAACAAGAGGGATCCACCGAAGAAAACCCTTCCCTTTGTTCGGAAGAAAGGGAGGATCTGGACAAAATAGATGAAACGGAAGAGATCCGAGTGAATGGAAAGGAAAAAACAAAGGATGAATTTCACTTGAAAGAGGCACGCTATCAAGATAGCCCAGTTTACGAAGATTCTGATCTGGAGACCCATCAAGAGAATTGGGAATTGGGAAGACTGAAAGAAGAGAAAAGAAGGAATATTAATAATAATATTGAAAAAAATTTTGTTACTTTTTTTTTCGATTATAAACTATGGAATCGTCCATTACGATATATAAAAAATAATCAATTAGAAAATGCTTTACGCAATGAAATATCACAATTTTTTTTTTTTACATGTGAAAGTGATGGGAAACAAAAAATATCCTTTACATATCCACCTAGTTTATCAACTTTTTCGGAAATGCTAGAAAGAAAAATTTCTTTGTATGTTATAGAAAAATTTTATGACGAAGATCTTTTTCTTTCCAATTCTTGGATTTACTTTAATGAAAAAAAAAAGTGCAATTTAAAAAATGAATTAAGAAGCCGAATCCAAATTATAGAAAAAAATGAGGGATCTTCTAGTCTGGATATGCTTGAAAAAAAAACCATATTATGCGATGATGAAAAAGAAAAAAAATGCTTGCCAAAAGTATATGATCCATTTTTCAACGGAGCTTATCGAGGAATGATAAAAAAACTAGATTCATGTGTAATTAAGAATACTTATAAAGATACAAAAGATTTAGTAGAAATTTTTTTGATAAATAAGATTCATAATCTACTTCTTAATGATTCCTTTGAACCCTACCATCAATATTTTTTGAATGCTACAGAAGAAAAAAATATTGATTTAGAAAATAAAGCAAAGTCTTTGCAATTTTTAATAGAAGAAATAAGTAAAAAGGTTCCTCGATGGTCATACAAATTAACCGATGATTATGATTTTAAAGAAGAGGAAGAAGAAAATGAAGAAGAAATTGTAAAAGAAGATAATGAGATTTATTCAAGAAGAGCCAAACGTGTGATAATTTATAACGAAAATGATACCAATAATCTTTCTAGTACTAGTAAAAATGATAAAGATAATGATAAAGATGATGATCAAACGGAAGAGATATCTTTGATGCGTTACTCCCAACAATCGGATTTTCGTCGCAATCTAATCAAAGGATCCATGCGTGCTCAAAGACGTAAAACAGTTACTTGGAACCTCTTTCAAGTAAATGCACATTCCCCCCTTTTTTTGGATCGACTAGGCAAAACATATTTTTTTCCCTCTTTTGGTATCAACGAAATTAAGAATATCTTTTTGAGAAATTGGATGGGTAGAGAACAAGAATTAAAATTGAAAAGTGATGATTTAAAAAAAAAGGAAAAAGAAAATAAGGAACGGATAGAAATATCAGAAGCTTGGGAAAACTTTACATTTGCTCAAGCAATAAGAGGTTTTATGTTAGTAACCCAATCTTTTCTTAGAAAATACATTCTATTGCCTTCATTAATAATATCTAAACATATTTTCCGTATTTTATTATTACAATCCTCTGAGTGGCACGAGGATTTGAAGGAATGGAATAGAGAAAAACATATTAAATGCACCTATAATGGTGTTCAATTATCAGAAAAAGAATTTCCCCAAAATTGGTTAATAGATGGTATTCAGATATTTAATAAAATGAGCTATTTTTTTTACTACTATAAAAAATGAGCTATTTTTTGTACTACTATAATTTTGAAAATGAATGCGCAAATACCCATCAAAGGTAAGTAAATACATCCGAAACATATAAAATGCGGTTAATCCTGTTGTGAACCAAGCTATTAGTGCGAAAATTGGTGAGTACAACCAACTATCGTCAAGAATTTCTTCTTTGGCCCAAAAACAAGCAAGAGGGAAATACTACAAAGAGAAAGTGTACCTAAAAAAAAAGTTGTTTTTGTAATTGGAACCTATTTTGTTAAACCTCCCATAAGAACCATATTTTGACTTTTATCTGGTGAATATCCAACAATAGGTTCCATTGAATGAATAATGGATCCGGATCCAAAAAAAAATAAAGCTTTAGAATAGGCATGGGTGATCAAATGGAATAAAGCAGTTCGATAAGAACCTATACCTAGAGCTAACATAATATAACCCAATTGAGACATTATTGTAGAATAAGCTAAACTTCTTTTAATGTCTCTTTGGGCAAGAGCTAAAGTAGTTCCTAAAAGTACTTTTATTATACCTACTAAACAAATGAGATTCATTATGTAAGGTATAACTATGAAAAGAGGAAGAAGTCGAGCTACAAGAAAAATTCCTGCTGCTACCATAGTAGCAGCGTGTATAAGAGCCGAAATAGGAGTGGGCCCTTCCATGGCATCAGGTAACCATACGTGAAGGGGAAATTGTGCAGATTTAGCAACTGTACCAACAAATAATAAAAAGGCACAGAAAGTAGCAAATAAAGAATTGACCCCATTAGTATGGATCAAGGTATTCACTATTTGGAACAAATCCCAAAATTTGAAACTACCGGTTATCCAACAAAATCCTAAGGTTCCTAATAATAAACCAAAATCTCCTATACGATTAGTTACAAAAGTTTTTTGATAAGCATTTGCTGCAACGGGCCGTGTGAACCAAAAACCTATCAATAAATACGAACACATTCCCACAAGTTCCCAAAAAATATAAATTTGTATCAAATTGGAACTAGTAACTAATCCCAACATTGAAGCATTAAAAAAACTCATATAAGCAAAAAATATCAAATATCCTTGGTCGTGAGACATATAATTGTCACTATAAATAAAAACCATGATTGCAACAGTAGTAATTAGTATTGACATATTAGTATTGACATAATAGAAGTAAGTGGATCGATCAAGTGTCCAAACTCTAATAAAAAATCATAATTGATGGTCCAAGACCATAGATATTGATAGGTAAAACTTCCATTTATTGTCTGAATAGACAGATTGGCCGAAAACCACATAGCTATACTTAGCAGTAAAACACTTAGGAAAGCCCACATACGACGAATATCTTTTGTTGCTGTCGGAATAAATAGAAGTCCCAATCCTATTGACATAGTAACTGGGAGCGGAAAAAGGGATATTATCCATGCATATTTATATGTATATTCCATAAGAAAATAAATTTTTTTTTCTTCTAATTGTTTCCAATTCACCAATTAAGATATCTTTCGAAAAGAACAAAACAATAATAAAAAGAAAATACATTAGTAAATTTAAAAATTTTGTCTTCAAATTCAAAAAAAAAATTTGGAATTTCTTTAATACATGTCAATTAAGATTTTTCCAAGACTTTTTTTGCCGCACAAAAAAACTTTTTGATTGTCCGGTGGAAACAGATTTAGCTAAAGAAAAAGCTTTTACTGCCGCTAAAAAACCTTTTTTTTTCCAAAGATTTCTACGAATATGTTTTTTTGACATAGAAGTACGTTTTTTTGGAACTGCCATTCAAAAATAGGTGACTCATTTTTCTCGTTGTATGTGAAAGACATTTATTGTTCAAAAGAAATTACTCTTTATTAGTCATTATCTATACTTATTCCATAAATTTTTCTCAATAATATAAGAGCATAATTTACTTTTATAATATACAAATAGAAAAAAAATTATTTTTGAATAGAAAAATAGATTTCTATTTTCTATATTTATTCTAATATTTGGATAATGAAATATGCCTTGTATATTGTATTTTTTTTAGAATGAAGATAAATAATATACAAAAAGTAATGTAATATCTTCTTATTATTAATATATTTCTCTATTTTTTTATAGAATAAGAAAGTACATAAAATGTAATATTCAAAAGATTCATATTAAATATGAAAAATTTCAGAAAATTAATATAATATAAAAACTTTATCTAACTATTAAAAGAATATATACTATAATACGAAAGAATATAGTAAATAGATATAAAGTATATAGAAATGTAAATTATTTTATTAGAATGAACTTCTATCTTATAATCTTATATATAAGATTATAAGATAGATAAGATTATAAGATAGAAAGTGAATTGAGGTTCTAGGTTTTTAGTATAAGAGTTTAAATAAATGAAATAAAAAAAAATTATGAATTTTATACCTTGACTGAGAACGAAACTATTGAATTCTGGATTAATAAAAATTAGGTTTTTAGTATGGAAAAGTTTATTTTTAAAACTGAACTTATGAAAATACTAGTTTAGTATTATTTCATATTTTCATATGAATGGAAATGCATCTTTATTCATTGTTTCCTAAACTCTATTGAATCTCAACAAATTTCCTATTATTCTTTCAGGTAAGCCACCATGGTGAAATTGGTAGACACGCTGCTCTTAGGAAGCAGTGCTAGAGCATCTCGGTTCGAGTCCGAGTGGTGGCATATATATATGTAATAATAAAAAATATAGACACACTAAATTTAATAGGGACCCTTTTTTATGTTTATGATATTTGTGACCTTAGAACATATATTAACTCATATTTCTTTTTCGATCATCTTAATTGTGATTATGATTTATTTGATGAACTTCTTAATCTACGAAATTGAAGGATTACGTAATTCGTCGGAAAAAGGGATGATAGCTACTTTTTTATCTATAACAGGGTTTTTAGTTATTCGTTGGATTTCTTCGGGACATTTTCCCCTAAGTAATTTATACGAATCATTAATTTTCCTTTCTTGGAGTTTCTCTATTATTCATATGATTCTATATCTTGAGAATCCTCAAAATTATTTAAGTGCAATAACTGCACCAAGTGTCATTTTTACCCAAGGTTTCGTTACATCAGGTCTTTCAACTGAAATGCATCAATCCGCAATATTAGTACCTGCTTTAAAATCTCAGTGGTTAATGATGCATGTCAGTATGATGCTATTGAGCTATGCAACTCTTTTATGTGGATCGTTATTATCAGTTGCTCTTATAGTTATTACATTTCAAAAAAAAAAAATAAGTTTAAAAAAGAAAAGGAAGTCGTTTTTCTTTGGTGAGATGGAATATTTGAACAAAAAAGGAAGTGTATTTCAAAATACTTATTCTCTCTCATTTCAAAATTTTTACAAATACCAATTAATTAAGCATCTGGATTATTGGAGTTATCGTGTCATTAATTTAGGGTTTACTTTCTTAACCATAGGCATTCTTTCTGGAGCAGTATGGGCTAATGAAGCATGGGGCTCTTATTGGAATTGGGACCCTAAAGAAACTTGGGCATTCATTACTTGGACCATATTTGCAATTTATTTACATATTAGAACAAATCCAAAAATGAAAGATAAAGGTACGAATTCGGCATTTGTGGCTTTTATAGGATTTCTCTTAATTTGGATATGCTATTTTGGGATCAATCTATTAGGAATCGGGTTTCATAGTTATGGTTTATTCCAATTAATATCTAATTGACTAATTGAAGAAAATAAACTATATGACAAAATGACAAATGCATAAAAACATCGTCTGATACACAATGAAAATTTTTGGAAGTTTTTGAAAACCGTTTGAATGGAGAAATTATTCAAATGGTTCTCAAAAACTCTAGATGTATCTCATTACAATTTATAATTCACCCTTCCTTTTTTTTTCATTCTACAACGAATAGAATCGTGAAAAGATGAAAGTAAAAGAATTATAAAACTTTCTCTTACAATTCATTAAAATTCTTTATTATCAAACCTATAAAATTAGTATCCATAAAAATAATTAGATAGTAAAACTTGTACCTTGTCTACCGATAATGGTAGAACAAAATCAGGATAAATACCAATTCCTATTACAGGTAGAAAGATACAGATCGAAACAAAGAGTTCTCGTGGCCCAGAATCAAAAAATTTTGAATTTGGAATATTGAATAGCTTGTATCCATAGAAAATCTGACGTAACATAGATAATAAAAAAATAGGAGTTAATATCATTCCAATTGCCATTACAAAAGTAATAAAAATTTTTGGCATGAAAAGAGATTTTGGGCTAGTAATTATTCCAAAAAAGACTAAGAATTCTGCAACAAAACCACTAATTCCTGGCAATGCAAGAGAAGCCATCGAGAAACTACTAAACATGGTAAAGATTTTTGGCATTAGGATAGATATCCCGCCCATCTCTTCGAGATAAAAAAACGTATTCTATTTGTTCCTCCTAAGAAAAAAAGTGCAGCACCAATCAATCCATGAGAAAGTATTTGTAAAATGGCTCCATTGAGTCCCATGCCAGTTATAGAACCAATTCCTATAATTATGAAACCCATGTGAGATACGGAAGAATAGGCAATACTTTTTTTTTTAATTGTGTTGACCAAGAGAGGTTGAAGCTGCATAAATGATTTGTATTATTCTTACTATCACTAACCAGGGAGAGAATCTAGAATGAGCGTGAACTAATAACTCCATATTGATTCGAATCAATCCATATGCTCCCATCTTTAATAAGATTAAAGCTAAAAGCATACATGTACTGTAATGTGCTTCCCCATGGGTATCCGGTAACCATTTATGTAGGGGTATCATCGGTGATTTGACAGCATAAGCAATAAGAAAACTAAAATAGAATATTATTTCCAATGTTGCAGGATATGATTTATTAGCTAATTTTTCTAAATCTAATGTTGGTTCATTGGAACCATAAAAACCCATACCTAGAACTCCTATTAATAGAAAAATGGAACCTCCCGCAGTGCACAAAATAAACTTTGTAGCCGAGTACAGGCGGTTTTTTACTCCCCACATGGATAAAAGTAAGTAAACAGGAATTAATTCTAATTCCCACATGATGAAAAAAAGTAAAAGGTCTCGAGAATAAAATGATCCTATTTGGCCACTATACATTGCTAACATCAAAAAATAGAAAAATTGTAGCTAAAGTAGTGATAAATCCTGTAAGTAAAATGGGTCCTATGGAAAGTCCATCGATTCCCAGTCTACAGTGAAAATCAAGAAAATCAAAAAGATTGATCCATTTTGAATCTTCCTTCAATTGGGTTAATGGATCATCCAATTTAAAATGATAAAAAAAATATATAGGTCATTAGAAGGAGCTATAGTATATGTATATATACATATAGTATACCAAGTATACATCTTATTTCCCCTATGAGGGAAAAAAAACAATTGAAGAACCTGCAAATATGGGCAAAACAAGAAGTATTGTTAACCAAGTAAAAGAATTCGTGATAAAGACAAGATAATTTTTGACTAGAAAACCGCGTGCTCGGGAGAAGAAGAATATATTTTCTTTTCTCGAGTACGCGGTTTTGTCGGTAAAGAGGAATCAAACGATTCAAGTGGAGTTTTTTGTCACATATCAATAAGAAAGACCCATGCTCCGAGTTGTTTCATGCCATAAATAAACACGAACACTCAAAAAATCCGTTGGACAAGCGGATTCACATCTCTTACAACCTACACAATCCTCGGTTCTTGGCGCAGAAGCAATTTGTTTCGCTTTACATCCGTCCCAAGGTATCATTTCCAATACATCCGTGGGACAAGCTCGAACACATTGGGTACACCCTATACACGTGTCATAAATTTTTACTGAATGTGACATTAGGTCTATAAATTCTAGTTTTGAACAAAAAAAATTTTCGATCTGGTCAAATTATGAAATAAGATAAAATAAGAGAAATCCTATATTTTCTATTGTAAACACCAGATGAATCAATGATTTATCAAAATTTGAAGAATCCATAAAATTTCCAATCTGTTTATGAGAATGAACCAAGATACTTTGATTTCCTTTTCAATAACCATTAAATATGAGTTGTACATACGAATTAAATTCATGTTTATTTTATGAAATTTTTTCTTGTAGCCGGTATAGTCATATTTTTTCCTTAATTATTTATTTAATGAATTTCTTAAAATGAAAAATCTAATACTAAGAACTGATAACTTAACTAAAAAAGAGAATTAAAAAAGAAAAAGGATAATAATAAAAAAATAATATTCAAATGAAATTAACGAGTTTTTGGTTCCCGAATATCTAACTGATCCATTAATTTCTTATAACGCACTTTATTTTTATTTGACAAATAAGTAAATAATCGTTGACGTTTTCCCAGAATTCTTCGTAGACCTCTTTGCGATAAAAAATCTCTTTTGTGCAATTCTAAATGTGACGTCAGTCTCCGTATCTTACTGGTGAAAAGTAATATTTGAAATTCAACAGACCCACTATTTTCTTTTTTTTTTTCTTGTGTAATAACTGAGATGAATGAATTTTTGACCATAAATGAAGATTTCGATCTTTCTTTTCTGTTAATTTTAACGATCAGGAAAAATAATAATATTTATTATACCAATTATTTTCATCTAGTATACATAAAAATTGAATTTATTTTATTGTTTATTCATACTACTTTGTTTCTTGTTTATGTAGTTTATTATATATATATGTATTAACGAAATTAACGAAAGATAACAATTTCAATTTATTTTTACTTAAAGAGATTCCGCTCCTCCTAGTTAAAGACTATATACTCGGAAATAAGCATCATGTATTAGAATATTATACAGTGTATATATTTTGGCTTTCATCTACCGAATATGTCACACGATATGTAGGAAATCCATTATAAATTTTTTCAATTTCATTGGAATATCATTTACTCTAAATTTTGGATACATATGTATTCTTGACATACTGAAACGACTGCCGTTATTGGTATCAAACCAATAGCGATTCATACAAGCTAAATCTTCTAATCGATAATTGGGCCAAAGGAACAATTTGAATTTCATGAAAATTTTTCCATCTGTTGTATTAAAACGCTTGTCCTCATTCAAAAATTGTCCACAGTTTCTTATTTTATTTTCATTGTAAAGTCTTGGATTTTTATCCACAACATTACAATTTTTGGAATTGAAACAAATTCTAATTCGAAATTCTCTTCGACGTATGGAAGATAGAATATTTTCAGGAATAAGGAAATCATAATGATTTTTGTCTCTACTCAAAAATATGTTGCTGTATTGTAAAATATCTTTTTCAAACTCCCCTTTATTATTCTTAATATATATTTTATATATATTTTTTGTGTATTTATTATTCGTTTGGTGCTTCTTTTTATCGACCAATGAAATATCTATAATTTGATATATAATAGATTTTCCGTCTCTTCTTATAGGTAGAAAAATTGGATCAATAAGAAATACTCCCTTTCCTACCAATTCTGTAAGAACTAGGTCCCTTTGAATCAGCATTTCGTCTAGATTTATTTCATCTCTTTTAATCGAGGATATAGCAATTTTATTTATATTTTTCAGTCTAAGTAGGAGACAATATACCCTAATATTTTTCATTATATTTTTATTAAAGTAATCGTCCCATTTTAATTGAAAAATGAAATATTTTTTAAAAAATAAATCTAGTTCCATTTCATCCTTGCTCTTACATTTTTTTTTTTTTTTACCTTTTTTCTTTTCTAATATTCCGTAATCTTCTTCAACAGTCCTTTGTTTATTTTGTCTTAGTAGATTCAATCCAAAATTTTCTTGGCCTTGTTGTTCGTCTTCTTCATTTTTGTAATTTACTAATTCAAAATCTTTTTTCGATGATATATGAAGATTTTTATTTGGATTTACGTTGATGTTTTTACTATTTTCATTTATATAAAAATTTAAAAAGAGTGATTTTATTGGGGTGATCCAAGGTTGAATCTTATATATACCAAAAAGTAGTAAAAATTCTGGGAAGAACCAAGGTTCTAGATTGGATAGATTGGATATAGTATCAGAATTTGATGCAGTATTATAGAAACTTTCTTGATTATATGGTTTTATCTCTTGATCAATCGTAGGAGAAAAAATATCTTTTTTATCCATTTTTTTTAAATTCTTAATTTCAATTTTAGTATGTTTCTTCATATTGATGTCAATATTTTCATTGATCCAGATCTCAATCTTTTTTTCTAAACAAAGATTTAGAAGTCTATAATCAAAATATTTTCTATCCAAATGGGTATTCCCATCAATAAGAAATCCTTTTTCTAGATAATCATTACTAAGCAGACTTACCGATACATAAAAAGATTCAGGTTTCAATGTATTGGAAGAATATGGGATTTCTTGAGCCCCGTTTATTTCTAATGTTGATTCAGAAATGTATGAATTCGGGGGGTCTATGTATTTATATGATAAAAGATCGTATCTGTAATGTTTTTTCCATTTGTCTTTTTGACTCATAAACGAATTCGTTACATAGTTATTTTTTTCCATGGAATGAATTAATAGGTATTCTTTATAGAAATCCGATTGGATTGATTCCTTATTTTTAATCATACGGTGTTTATTTATTATATTTTTCCATTCTTTTTCTTTAGGTATTAATTGAGACCTTTTGTTTTGAAAAAAATTATGCTGATAATGACTTTTTAACCAGTTTTTCCATTCGTTCATTACATACGTATTATTTTTCTTATCTCTTGGTTTGTAATTAAATATTTTGTGTATCATACAATAGTTTTTTAATTTTTCCTTAAAAAAAGGCTTAAAAAAAGGGGAGTTCCCTTGATATTTAAGTACAGGTCTTAAGTGATACTGATAAAAGAATTGGTTAAGTAATTGGGTTTGTGATAATTTGTAAAATACATATGCTTGTGACATGGAAGATAAATTACAAGAAATATTAGAATTTTTATTACTATTCTTAGTATTATCAGTATTTGAAAATAATTTTTTTATAGTAAAAATCAAATGAATTTGATTTTTATTTGTTTCATAAATTTCTTTTTGTTCATTATTTTTTTTATTGTTGCAAATGTCTTTATTAAATATTTTTTTTGTTGATTCAAAGAAAAGTTGTGTGTTTATCTTAGAAAAAGTAATGGTACATAACAAAATATCTATGTATCTTTTTTCAATGAATGATTTAATAAAGTAGTGTGATTTACGCATTAATCGGATCTTTTTTTTTTTTAATATTTTCCAAATAGATTTCTGTGATTCCATTTTTTTATTATCATAAATTAGAACTATCTCTTTTTTTTTCTTTTCTTTTACGGTTTGTTCAATTTGATTCCTTATTTTTATTGTCTTATCAGAAAGATCTTTCATTCTTTTCTCTATTAGTGAATACAAATTCATCGGTCGAATTAGAACGGACGATTCGCGAAGAATCTTATGATTTCTTTTTAAATCTTCTTCATTTTCGTTTGATTCATTTACTTTTTCTTTCCTCAACTCAAATAATAAAATTGGATTTAATTTTTGTAGTTTTAGAACTTGAAGTATTTTTTTTTTATTAAAATTTTTGAGAACTTGGAAAAATTTATTTTTCATATTTTTCTTTCTTTTTTTGAGTTCTTTAAAAATAGGGTCAAAAAAAAAAGGTTTTTTTCGGGGAAAACCAAAGGGAAGTTCCGCTTCCCTTCCCCAGACTGTTAAAAAACAAAAACGAATTTTTTTATTTTTTTTTTTATCTCTATGATTAGATCGTACCTTATATTTTCGCCAAGGTTTTAGACAGAAAGGGTTTAGAATCTTTATCTGAATACCATCTATTAACCAATTTTGGGGAAATTCTTTTTCTGATAATTGAACACCATTATAGGTGCATTTAATATGTTTTTCTCTATTCCATTCCTTCAAATCCTCGTGCCACTCAGAGGATTGTAATAATAAAATACGGAAAATATGTTTAGATATTATTAATGAAGGCAATAGAATGTATTTTCTAAGAAAAGATTGGGTTACTAACATAAAACCTCTTATTGCTTGAGCAAATGTAAAGTTTTCCCAAGCTTCTGATATTTCTATCCGTTCCTTATTTTCTTTTTCCTTTTTTTTTAAATCATCACTTTTCAATTTTAATTCTTGTTCTCTACCCATCCAATTTCTCAAAAAGATATTCTTAATTTCGTTGATACCAAAAGAGGGAAAAAAATATGTTTTGCCTAGTCGATCCAAAAAAAGGGGGGAATGTGCATTTACTTGAAAGAGGTTCCAAGTAACTGTTTTACGTCTTTGAGCACGCATGGATCCTTTGATTAGATTGCGACGAAAATCCGATTGTTGGGAGTAACGCATCAAAGATATCTCTTCCGTTTGATCATCATCTTTATCATTATCTTTATCATTTTTACTAGTACTAGAAAGATTATTGGTATCATTTTCGTT